TAATAAGCTTTTTCTTTATTAAATGAAAATGATTAGAAGACGGGAGCAAAAGACGAATAAAATAAGAAGGGCGATTATCCTACATATCTTTTACATATCTTTCAGATGAATAAGTACATTCTTTCTATACTAACTTAGATATATACTTAGATCTATACTCATTAAAATTCGAAATGAATAGTTAATTTAAGAATTCAAATAATAATTAGAATTTCGAATTCTAATTAATATAAGATAAGATATCTTTATAAATACAAATAACAGATACAAATCGTAAATTGAGGTATTCTTTATATGACAACTTTCGACTTTCCCTCTGTTTTGGTCCCTTTAGTAGGCCTAGTATTTCCGGCAATGGCAATGGCTTCTTTATCTCTTCATGTTCAAAAAAATAAGACTGTTTAGATCTGACAGGCCCAACTCTCCTCCATTTTTTTTTTCAAAGCAAAGACTTGTATCATAACGCAGATATCTATTTAGCGGAAGAAGGTCGAACATAAAGTATAGGCTCTTAGGTTTGTAGAAAGATGATATGGTGGTAAAGGAATTCTATATATTTGAAAAAATATCAGGATCACCGAAAGGCTGAACTGTAAAGTCGGTGTATCTAGATGTATATCGATGGGATCATACGAGGGGTCTCGTTTTATTTTAGATCTAACCAATTTGATAAATTACTTTTCTTTTAAAGGTTCACGTCAAACGAGTACTAGTTGATGGGAGTTACTTCGGAAACAAAAAGAGTAAAGTCTAGGGTATTCTCTCAATTCCAATAAAACGAAACCAGATCAAGTATGAGTTGTCGATCAGAACATATATGGATACAACCTATAACGGGGTCGCGAAAAACAAGTAATTTCTGCTGGGCCATTATCCTTTTTTTAGGTTCATTAGGATTCTTATTGGTTGGAACTTCCAGTTATCTTGGGAGAAACTTGATCTCTTTATTTCCATCTCAGCAAATCCTTTTTTTTCCACAAGGTATTGTGATGTCTTTCTACGGGATCGCGGGTCTCTTCATTAGCTCCTATTTGTGGTGCACAATTTCGTGGAATGTAGGGGGTGGGTATGATCGATTCGATCGAAAAGAAGGAATGGTGTGTATTTTTCGTTGGGGATTCCCTGGAAAAAATCGCCGCATCTTCCTCCGATTTTTTATAAAGGATATTCAGTCCATCAGAATAGAAGTTAAAGAGGGTATTTATGCACGCCGTGTCCTTTATATGGATATCAGAGGCCAGGGGGCCATTCCCTTGACTCGTACTGATGAGAATGTTACTCCACGGGAAATTGAACAAAAAGCTGCCGAATTGGCCTATTTCTTGCGTGTACCCATTGAAGTATTTTGAGAAATTAGCTGAGAAAATGAATGCTTTATCAGCAGGAAGGAAAAACTAAAGAATCCCTCTTTTCTATACCATAATTTAACTGAAGTTTCTTCATATGGAAATCTACACAACTAAATTTAATAAAAAAAAGAAGTAACAAAAAAAAATAGATTCATCTTTTCTTTTTTATATCAAAGCATTTCGAAATACATAAATTGTTTTAATACAATATTTGTTAGAATTGACAGTTTAGAGTCCGATAGATCCAATTTTCAAAATATTTTTTGTCAATTGATGTTTATTTTTCTACTTTATTTTTCATTTTGTGTTACTTAATGACCAAACATCCTTTGTTATAATGATAACTAGGAACTTTCTGTATTAGTTTGCCACTACTTTTTGATCATCACAATATTCTTCAGAAAATTCCCTCCATTTTTTGATTCCGGACTCTGAGTAGTCAGTGACAATTTTTCAAAATATAGGATATTTTGATATAATGATAGAAACGAATATTCATTACTTAAACAAAGTGGTTCGTTCATCGAAAAGGGGATACTTGCTTTGAATTTGACCAATTGCGATATCCGAAAACAGTCTTTTTGTTGATTCTTTTTATTCGAAGTGGATTCTTAGTCTATTTCTGTATTGTATTCTTTCTACATTCAAAGACTAACTGCAAAATCACAAATAAAAAACACAGGGAATAGATTCATAGGTTCCATACTTTGTAATAGAACTCATGCTTGAGAGAACTAGTGGATCGCGTAAAGTCAACTAATGGGATCGGTTCATTAAAAATTAATAGACGAAATGAAAAAATGGCAAAAAAAAATAAAGCATTTACTCCTCTTTTATATCTTGCATCTATAGTATGTTTGCCCTGGTGTATTTCTCTGTCATTTACTAAAAGTCTGGAATCTTGGGTTACTTATTGGTGGAATACTAGGAAACCTGACATTTTTTTGACTGAAAGTCAAGAAAAGAGTATTCTAGAAAAATTAATAGAATTAGAGGAAATCCTTCTCTTGGAGGAAATGATCAAGGAAAACTCGGAAACACATCTACAAAACCTTCGTATAGGAATCCACAAAGAAACGCTCCAATTAATCAAGATACACAACGAGGATCGTATCCATACGATTTTGCACATCTCGACAAATATAATATGTTTCGTTATTCTAAGTGGTTTTTCTTTTTGGGGTAATGAAGAACTTGTTATTCTTAACTCTTGGGCTCAGGAATTCCTATATAACTTAAGTGACACAATAAAAGCTTTTTCAATTCTTTTATTAACAGATTTATGTATCGGATTCCATTCGCCCCACGGTTGGGACCTAATGATTGGCGTTGTCTACAAAGATTTTGGATTTGTTCATAATGATCAAATTATATCTGGTCTTGTTTCTACTTTTCCAGTAATTCTAGATACTATATTTAAATTTTTTATTTTTCGTTATTTAAATCGTGTTTCTCCGTCACTTGTAGTGATTTATCATTCAATGAATGATTAAAAAAGGACCTACTTATTTCAATTAGAATGTTTCTTACCGTGTAGTTGTACATAAGCAAAGCAGGTAAAATAATACGGATTCTCTCTTTTTCTACCCATCCCAAAGATTTATTCTATATATTTTTTTTACTATTACTATTATTTATTCTATTCCAGTAAAATTATTCCAGTAAATAGCAGAATCGCGGATAGGGAACTAGAATTGCGACCTACCAAATTTATTGTAGACAGTTTTGGGATCAATGGTTGGACCATGCAAACTATAAAGACTTTTTATTGGATAAAAGAACAAATTACTCGATCCATTTCCGTATCGCTCATGATATATATCATAACTTGGCCATCCATTTCAAGTGCATATCCCATTTTTGCACAGCAGGGTTATGAAAATCCACGAGAAGCAACTGGGCGTATTGTATGTGCCAATTGCCATTTAGCTAATAAGCCCGTGGATATTGAAGTTCCCCAGGCAGTACTTCCAGATACTGTATTTGAAGCAGTTGTTCGAATCCCTTATGATATGCAACTAAAACAAGTTCTTGCTAATGGTAAAAAGGGCGCTTTGAATGTGGGGGCTGTTCTTATTTTACCGGAGGGTTTTGCATTAGCTCCTGCCGATCGGATTTCCCCCGAGATGAAAGAAAAGATAGGCAATCTGTCTTTTCAGAGCTATCGCCCCAATCAACAAAATATTCTTGTGATAGGACCCGTTCCTGGTCAGAAATATAGTGAAATCTCTTTTCCTATCCTTTCCCCCGACCCCGCTACTAAGAAAGAGATTCACTTCTTAAAATATCCTCTATACGTAGGCGGAAACAGGGGAAGGGGTCAGATTTATCCCGACGGGAGCAAAAGTAACAATACAGTTTATAATGCTACAGCAGCAGGTATAGTAGGTAAAATAATACGAAAAGAAAAAGGGGGTTATGAAATAACCATAGCGGATGCATCGGATGGACGTCAAGTGGTTGATATTATCCCTCCAGGGCCAGAACTTCTTGTTTCAGAAGGCGAATCTATCAAATTGGATCAACCGTTGACGAGTAATCCTAATGTGGGTGGATTTGGTCAGGGAGACGCAGAAATAGTACTTCAAGACCCCTTACGTGTCCAAGGCCTTTTGTTCTTCTTGGCATCTGTTATTTTGGCGCAAATCTTTTTGGTTCTTAAAAAGAAACAGTTCGAGAAGGTTCAATTGTCAGAAATGAATTTCTAGACTCACGGATTTATCGACATTGAGTTCATAACGTAAAAAAAAAAAACAACATTTTTTTGACGATTCTCTATGATCAAAAAATTGCATTATCAAAAGTTTTTTATACTCGTTTTCTACTAGATGTCGGGAATTCCTTGTACCGAATTCCTAGTTATAGTATGTAGATTATGAAGAAAACAGTTTGACTTTCTTTTTGTAATCCAAATTGGGGTGGTATATTTATGTTCCTATTATCACATTTCAATGTCATAAAATTCATCAATATCAATAATGTTTTCTATTCGATCGAATCAAATTTAATTCGACTAGATACTAGACTAGACATAAGTAAGTGGGGAATAGAACGGATAAATGCGTGAAACAAAAAATTCTAGGGACGATTATTCGTCTTCCTAGTCTTCGACACAAGAAAGAGGTATGGCAAATTCCTTTTCTTGTGTCGAAAGAAAAAAGCTTCTTGATCCTGTTTGTCAAAGATTCCTAGTCTAAGTTTTGAATTTTGCCAGAAAAGGCAGAACAATATAGTACATATATAATATATATATATTGGTGGGCAAACAAAAGATAGGAGGTTTGTTGAGTAAATAGAACTTCTTCAATAAACTTAAAAAAATTTCTATTTTTGATGAGATAGTAAAAAAATACTAAGGTTTAGAGTATTATAGAAAAATTTTGAGGATATTTCAAAATATACGGAAATTTAGAAAAATATATAAATAATATGTCATCCAGGAAATCGAGCGATTTCTTCTAACTTTTAAAAAGTATCGATAGATACTATCGAGCAACAGGCGCACGGATCAATGAACTTCATTTTTCAAAAACATCATCATAAAAGCGGAATGGTTTTTTTTTAACCAGAAAAATTTTTGCTATTTTTAAAAAAGATTCTAATTTTTAAGAACTCAACGGGATTCCCTTCTTTTTTTGTATGATTTGAGGG